ATATGGAAAGTTGAAAAATCAAAGTTGAAAAATCATCATATAATAATCCAGAAATTGCAATAGAAAAGAAAAAGGGAGGTTTGTGATGATTTTTCAATCTTTTATACTAGATAATCTAGTAGCCTTATGCATGAAGATAATGAATTCGGTCGTTGTGGTCGGACTCTATTATGGATTTCTGACCACATTCTCCATAGGGCCCTCTTATCTCTTCCTTCTCGGAGCTCAGGTTATGGAAGAAGGAGAAGAAGGAACCGAGAAGAAAGTATCAGCAACAACTGGTTTTATTACGGGACAGCTCATGATGCTCATATCGATCTATTATGCGCCTTTGCATCTAGCATTGGGTAGACCTCATACAATAACTGTCATAGCTCTACCGTATCTTTTTTTTCATTTCTTTTGCAATAATAACAAACACTTTTATTACGGATCCACTAGGAAAAATTCAATGCGTAATTTTAGCATTCAACGAGTATTCCTAAATAATCTTATTTTATTATTATTGAATTATTTCTTTTTACCAAGTTCAATGTTAGTCAGATTAGTCAACATTTATATGTTTCTCGGCAACAAACAAATTTTATTCCTAACAAGTAGTTTTGTTAGTTGGTTAATTGGTCAGATTTTGATTATGAAATGGATTCGTTTGGTATTAGTATGGATACAGGAAAATTTTTCTATTAAATCTAAAAAATCGATTATTATTATTTATTATTATTATTGGAACTTCTAAATTTTTTAAAACATTAAAACAAAAGACGAAAAGTAGTAAATTACTAACAAAATTAATACATAAAAAAAGTACAATAAAATATAGGAAGAAATTCGGCCACCCCCCACATATTTTATAATCTCTCCTAGCAAAAAATTTGTAAGACCGACCGCATTTGGAATTCCATCAATTAGTCGTCTATCAAAAAAAGAATTTCCTTTAGCTAATCGTCTTACACCCCCAATCAAGTAAATTTCAAAAAAAGAATCTATGTAACCGCGATTATATGACCAATCATATATCACATTCACCATTTTCTCTAAAATAATTTTTTTAAGAACATTTTTAGCAAATAAATTAAGTAAGTTCCAATTTTTGAAAGATGAATAAACCGGCTTATAGAAAAAAGATGCTATAAATATTCCGTAAAATGCTATACTAACCGAAAAAGTTGCATTTGTCACAAATTCATACCAATCTACAGAATTGTTTAAATTTGGATGGAAAGGGTTTAGAGACGGAATTAACATTCTTGATAATATATCAAAAACTACTCCCTCTTGATTGAAAGAAATTCCTATGGCTCCAAGGAACAAAGTAAATAGTACTAATACAAGCATAGAAAATAGCATAGTATTGTCTGATTCGTTGGAATACAAAAAGGTTTTGTTAGTGCCAAAATAGGGAATAACAAGAAAAGGTCGCATTATTTTTTTTACATTTCTATCAATTCGATATGGGTGTGTCTTCTTACAAAAAAAAGAAGCCCTTTCATTATTATTCATTGTTAATTGACCTTCTTTACCCCAGCAAGATATTGAATAGAATGAGCTAGTTTTTTTTCCATTGTAATTTTTAAAATGAACATTTAAATGTCCCTCAAAAACAAGTAAATAGATCCGAAACATATAAAATGCGGTTAATCCTGCTGTTGAACAAGCTATTATTGCGAACATTGGTGAATACAACCAAATATCATTAAGAATTTCATCTTTGGACCAAAAACAAGCAAAGGGTGGAATACCACAAAGAGAAAGTGTACCCACTAAAAAAGCGGTTTTTGTAATTGGTACATGTTTTGTTAAACCGCCCATAAGAACCATATTTTGACTTTTATCTGGAGAATATCCAACAATAGTTTCCATTGAATGAATAATCGATCCAGATCCTAAAAACAACAATGCTTTTGAATAAGCATGAGTAATCAAATGAAATAAAGCGGCTCGATAAGAACCCATACCTAGAGCTAACATCATATAACCCAATTGAGACATTGTAGAATAAGCCAAACCTCTCTTAATATCCGTTTGAGCAAGAGCTAAAGTAGCCCCTAATACTACCGTTATTATACCTATCAAAGCTATTCCATTCATTATGTAAGGTAGAACTATGAAAAGAGGAAGAAACCGGGCTACAAGAAAAATTCCCGCCGCTACCATAGTAGCAGCATGTATAAGAGCCGAAATAGGGGTAGGCCCTTCCATAGCATCCGGTAACCATACATGAAGGGGAAATTGGGCAGATTTAGCAACTGAACCGGCAAATAATAGGAAGGCACACAAAGTAATAAATAAAAGATTTACCTCATTATTGGAAATAAAGTTTTTGAATATTTCAAACAAATCCCGAAATTCCAAACTACCCGTTATCCAGTAAAGACCTAAAATTCCTAATAATAAACCAAAATCTCCTACACGATTAGTTAGAAACGCTTTTTGACAAGCATTTGCCGCGATAGGGCGTGTGAACCAAAAACCTATTAAAAAATAGGAACACATTCCAACGAATTCCCAAAAGATATAAATTTGTATCAAATTCGAACTGGTAACCAATCCCAACATTGAAGTATTAAAAAAACTCATATAAGCAAAAAATCTCCAATATCCTTGATCATGAGACATATAATTGTCACTATAAATAAGAACCAAAATTCCAACAGTAGTGATTAATATTGACATAATAGAAGTAAGTGAATCAATCAAGTGGCCAAACTCTAAAGAAAGATCATTATTGATAGTCCAAGACCATACATATTGATAGATAGAACTGGTATTTATTTGATGAATAGACAAATCGATCAAAAAAATCATAACTATACTTAACAATAAAACACTAGGAAAAGCCCACAGACGGCGAAGATTTATTGTTGCCGTCGGAAAAAGGAGAAGTCCCATTCCTATTAACATAGGAACTAGAAGTGGAATGAAAGGTATAATCCACGAATATTGATACGTATATTCCATACAAAAAAATACAAAAAATCTTTTTCTTCTTAATCTTAGTTTCTTATTCGCCGGTTTTAGCTCGTTTGAAAGGTTCAGTTAATAAAAGAAAAATTAAGATATGCAAAACTTAAACAGAATTCTCTATTATTAATTATTTTGAATCTTTGTACAATAACTTCAATCCAATATTGCAAAGCACGAAGTGAAAATGAGTCAAATGATATGACCAAATTCTTAGTAAAAAAGAAACTTTATTTTTTGGTTTTTTAGTTAGTAATATTAATAAAAAAGAAAAATATTTAAATAAAATAAATTATTATATATTACAATAATTTACACCTCATAGAGTTAGAGTGAATAGAAAAAATTACACCAAAAAATTTGTTTATTTTGATATGAATACCTCTCAATAAAATCAAAAATTATTGAGTTTGTTTATTCCGAAAAATTGGAGTTCATTTTTGAACTAATTAATTATTTTTTGAACTAATTGATTATTTCCCGTTACAATAAAAGACATCGAAGTTTGTAAAAAAGATTATGATATTCAAAAGTTGACTTTACATAGCAGAGAAAAAGAAAGATACATTCTTTTTAAATTAAAAAGAATGTATCTTTTAATAGATTAACGATCAGTCTGATTCCATTTGAAAATGGAAATTAGGCACACTCTTTCTTCGAACTTGAGCAATTCATTTTGAAGTAGGATAAGGGTTGATTTCTTAAACTTTTTCGATTTCTTTTATTCGATGTATAAATCGAGTACGACGAAAATAGACAGAGATATAACCAGACAGACAGTCTTCTTTTTTTTGTAAGAATTACATAAAATATTACTAGGAACAAAAAACAAAAAGACTATAAACAAAAAGACTATGTGATTTTTACTTTTACATAGGCATATTTTTTTATGAAGGGAGTGTAACCTAGAAAAAAGTGGATAGATATAGGTCTAATTAAAGAACAATTCATTTTGAACAATAGATGTCTTTCACATGAACTATAGTAATGAATAAACTAGTATAATTTTTTGAATGGCAGTTCCAAAAAAACGTACTTCTATAGCAAAAAAACGGATTCGTAAAAATATTTGGAAAAAAAAGGGATATTGGACAACATTGAAATCTTTTTCCTTAGCCACATCTCTTTCTACGGAGAACTCAAAAAGCTTTTTTGTGCAACAAATACAAATATTGGAGTAATCTCTGAATTTAGCCGGACTCGAAGAATAGACTAATTTCGTTTATTTTTTTCCAATTGGATTTCGTTTTTCTATTTTTCTATAAATAGAAATATATCATTTTTTCTATTTTTTCTATAGAGCTATAGATTTATAATCGATTTCTTTCTAGATATCTATATTCTATATAGATAGATATCTATATTCTATATAGAAAGAATGGTACTGGTTTTTGAAACAACAAAAAAAGAATAAACATAACAAAATTTCAATTTTTTGAAGTATGTTTTCTCATTTTTGGAATGAAGAGTTTCATTTTCCCCATCGACCAAATAATCAATAAAAAAGTTTTTTTGTCTTGTTTTTTTAGTATTAGTATACTAAGTAGATAGAAAATCTTTAGTAAAAAAAAATAAATGAAATGGGACACATTATTGGACATTGGAACTAATTGATTTCGAACTTGTTTTTGTAAATTTTGGAAATACTATATTATATTCTCTAAATTACTATCACTAACCATATTAACTAGCTATATATATATATATTTATATTATATATATATATACCCTCTTTTTTTAACCCAATTGAAAAGCTTCCCTATTTATTGGTTTATTGGAGATAATAATTTTCAAATTGAAATGCTCCAAAATGGATCATAAAAGAGGGTACAATTACGATCGAAATCAAAAGTCTTTTTTATCTGATATCTTAATAATTTTTTTTAATTGGTTTTCGAAATATTAACTTTTCGACACAACAAAAATTCTAATGATTAATACAAAGCTATGCAAATGTTTATTTATATAAATTCTTGGAATATAGTGCTAACTAAATTTGTGATTCATAAAAATACTATTTTTCTTTCAAAAAGAAATGCATATTTATTATTTTTTAATTATTAAAAAAAAAATGAAAAAAATGAATCATTTAAAAACACAAATTAGAAAGAAAATTTTGTGTTTCAGAGGTTGAAGTCAGAACTGTTTAGATCTAGTTACAACGGTGCCATTTTGAGAAAGGATAAACTATGAAAAAGCCCACTCCCATTTCTAACTTAACTTAAATAAAACTGACACTCGAAACGAAAAACGAATGATAATAAGAATTCTTATTGTAATTGGAATATTCAAATCTTCAAAAAATGAAAATGATTTAATGTTTCGATTTTAATGTTTACTAAACAAATATTGTATTTCATTTGAATTGACTCTTTCAATCTCGACGATTTACTAAAAATAGATTATTATGATTTCGAGCAAGCCGCTATGGTGAAATCGGTAGACACGCTGCTCTTAGGAAGCAGTGCTAGAGCATCTCGGTTCGAGTCCGAGTGGCGGCATGGCATCTTATCTTCGAAAAGAGTAAGTCCTAGAATGAATTCCATTCCCGATTTCCATTCCTATAATTAGTGGACCCTTTTTTATTTTATTTATGATATTTTCAACTTTAGAGCATATATTAACTCATATATCATTTTCGGTCGTATCAATTGTAATTGCAATTCATTTGATAAACTTATCACTCAATGAAATCGTAGGACTATACGATTCGTTGGGAAAAGGCATGATAGTAACTTTTTTCTGTATAACAGGATTATTAGTTACTCGTTGGATTTTTTCGGGGCATTTACCATTAAGTGATTTATATGAATCATTAATCTTTCTTTCATGGAGTTTTTCCATTTTTAATAGGATTCCGTCTTTTACTTTTAAAAAACATAAAAACCATTTTAGCACAGTAATCGCACCAAGTGTTATTTTGACCCAAGGCTTTGCTACTTCGGGTCTTTTAATCAAAATGCATCAATCCAGAATATTAGTACCCGCTCTCCAATCCCATTGGTTAATGATGCATGTAAGTATGATGGTATTAGGCTATGCAGCTCTTTTATGTGGCTCATTATTATCAGTAGCTCTTTTAGTCATTACATTTCGAAAAGTCATAAGGATTATTGGTAATAGCAATAATTTTTCTTTTTTAAATGAGTCATTTTCTTTTGCTGAGATCAAATACCTGAACAATAGAAATAATATTTTACGAAACACTTCTTTTCTTTCTTTTCGAAATTATTACAGGTCCCAATTTATTCAACAATTGGATCGTTGGAGTCATCGTATTATTAGTCTAGGGTTTCTCTTTTTAACCATAGGTATTCTTTCGGGAGCAGTATGGGCTAATGAGGCATGGGGATCCTATTGGAATTGGGATCCAAAGGAAACTTGGGCGTTTATTACTTGGACAATATTCGCGATTTTTTTACATACTAGAAAAAAATTGGAAGGTGTAAATTCTTCAATAGTAGCCTCTATGGGCTTTCTTATAATTTGGTTATGTTATTTTGGGATCAATCTATTAGGAATAGGATTACATAGTTATGGTTCATTTACATCAAATTGAGTTTAAGTGAATTGAATAAAATAAAGAAGGGGTCTGACAAATACAAACATAATAAGCATATAATAAAACTTCACATAAACCGTCGAGAACCCCTTAGAATCCACTAATGTAGTGATTCAAGGGGTTCTCCCAAACATCAAAGACATCTGGTTACAATTCCTTTTTGTAAGTTAAGATGATAGAAGAAAAAGATTTCTTTTTTCATTGTATAATAGACACCATTAAAAAAAAAAAGAGCAAGAAATCTTTTTTTTATTTCATGAAAACTTTCTATAAAAAATTCGATAGAATAGCTTCCACCTTGTCAACTGATAATGAGAAAATAAAATCCGGATAAATACCAATACCTATTACAGGTATAAGGATCGAAATCGAAATAAATAACTCTCGCGGCCCAGAATCAAAAAAATAAGAGTTTGGTGTATTAAAAAGCGTGTATCCATAGAACATCTGGCGTAACATAGATAATGAATAAATAGGAGTTAATATCATTCCAATGGCCGTTACAAAAGTAATTAGTATTTTTGTCATTAAAAGAAATTTTGGACTCGTAATTATTCCAAAAAAGACTATCAATTCTGCAACAAAACCGCTCATGCCTGGCAATGCAAGGGAAGCCATCGATAAGATACTGAACACCGTGAATATTTTTGGCAGTGGGATAGCTATTCCACCCATTTCGTCGAGATAAAGAAGACGTATTCTATCATAACCCGTTCCTGCCAAGAAAAAAAGCGCAGCGCCAATAAACCCATGCGAGATTATTTGTAAAATGGCTCCATTGAGTCCCGTATCGCTTATCGAACCAATTCCTATAATTATGAAACCCATATGAGATACAGAGGAATAAGCTATTCTTTTTTTTAAATTACGTTGACCAAGAGATGTTGAAGCAGCATAGATTATTTGAATTGCACCTAATATCATTAACCCGGGAGAGAATATAGAATGAGCGTGGGGTAATAATTCCATATTAATTCGAACCAATCCATACGCTCCCATTTTTAAAAAAATTCCGGCTAAAAGCATACAAGTACTGTAATGTGCTTCTCCATGGGTGTCTGGTAACCATGTATGTAAGGGTATAATCGGCGATTTTACAGCAAAAGCAATAAGAAATCCAATATAGAATATTATTTCCAGTGCCAAAGGATATGATTGATTAGCTGATGTTTCCAAATTTAATGCTGGTTCATTGGAACCATATAAACCGATACCTAGAACTCCCATTAATAAAAAAACGGAACTTCCTGCAGTGTACAAAATGAACTTTGTAGCTGAATACAAACGTTTCTTTCCCCCCCACATGGATAAAAGTAGATAAACAGGAATTAATTCTACTTCCCACATGATGAAAAAAAGTAAAATGTCTCGAGAAGAAAATGATCCTATTTGACCGCTATACATTGCTAACATCAGAAAATGGAATAATTTAGATTCCCCAGTAATCGGCTGAGCCGCTAAAGTCGCTAAAGTTGTGATAAATCCCGTGAGTAAAATCGGTCCGATAGAGAGTCCATCTATTCCGAATCTCCAATAAAAATCAAAAAAATTTATCCATTTATAATTCTCCGTCAGTTGCATTAATGGATCGTCCAATTCGAAATGATAACAGAATGCATAGGTTGTTAGAAGGAGATCCATTAAGCATATACAAATAGTATACCAGCGAATTACCTTATTTCCTCTATGAGGAAATAAGAAGATTAAGGAACCCGCGGATATTGGCAAAACTACAATTATTGTTAACCAAGGAAAAAAATTCGTGGTAAAAATAAGAAACACTTGGGCCAGAAAACCCGTGCTCAAAACATAAAAAATAAAAAGTCGTTTTGAGCACGGGTTTTTGTCAGTAAAAAAACGTATTCGTGTGGGGTTTTTTGAAACGTATCAATCAATAAGCTAGACCCATGCTTCTAGTTGTTTCATGCCATAAATAAACTCGAACACTCAAGAAATCCGTCGGACAGGCAGATTCACATCTTTTACAGCCGACACAATCCTCTGTTCTTGGAGCAGAAGCAATTTGCTTAGCTTTACATCCGTCCCAAGGTATCATTTCTAATACATCTGTCGGACAAGCTCGGACACATTGAGTACATCCTATACAGGTATCATAAATCTTTACTGAATGTGACATTGGGTCTATTAGTTTTTGAACATCAGAAATTTTCGATCTAGTAAAACTTTTAAATGAATCATATATTTAGACACCAGATGAATCAACGATTTACCAGACGTTTTCCAATCAATCTACTTCTGGATCAAGTTCCTAAAAGAAGGCCAAGATACTTTGATTTCTTACGTTTTCGCAAACATGATCATACGTTATGTATCATACATGTTAATTGGGAATTGATGAATATTGATATTCTACTTTTAATATTCTATAATGTTTATGATTAATACTATTTTTTTTTTTTATTCATTTATTTATTCAACAAATTCGATTGATTGATACGAGTTGATTTTCTGTTACGATAAATTGATGAAACAATAGCTGGTCCGATAGCTGCTTCAGCGGCTGCAATAGCTATAACAAAAATAGAAAAAATATTTCCTTTTAATTGACGACTATCAAAAAAATCAGAAAATGTTACGAAATTTATATTAACCGCATTCAGTATAAGTTCAAGACACATAAGGGCTCTAACCATATTTTGGCTCGTGATCAATCCATAGATACCGATAGAAAATAAATAGGCACTCAAAACAAGTACATGTTCGAGCATCATTGACCAACTCCTTATAAATTTCGATTCATTTCAATATGAACAACAATTCAATCAACGGATTCGATTGACTAGAGAATCGAACAAAACCAAAAGAATAGAATACATTAAATCGAATAAAAAAATTATTTTAAACAGAAACAATCTTTCCCTTTCACATATAATTGAAAGGAAATGGATGGGATAAGATAGAGCAAAATGGAATTTGAATTGCTGTTGATAGTTCTAAAGATTGATTATTGTCGGGCCACGACAATTGCACCTATCAAAGCAGCTAAAAGAATTATTGAAATGAGTTCAAATGGAAGAAAAAAATCTGTTGATAAATGAATTCCAATTTGTTGACTATTACTTATCAAATCTTGTTCGATAATCTGATTGGATCTTGTAGTCCAAATAATCCCGTACCATGATGTATCTGGAATAGTAGTTATTAGTGAAACAAAAATACTTATACAAACCATCAAAGTAACTCCGTCCCCAACGGTCCAAAAATCAAAATTGTGGGAATATTCTGAACCTTTCATGAACATCACAGCAAATATGATTAAAACATTTATAGCTCCCACGTAAATAAGTAGCTGTGCCGCAGCTACAAAATGGGAGTTTGATAAAATATAGAATAAAGATATACAAACAAGAACCAGTCCCAACGAAAAGGCAGAAAAAATTGGGTTGGTAAATAATACTACTCCTATACTTCCTAATACAAGAACTGATCCTAGAAAGACTAAAAGAAAATCATGTATCGGTTCAGGCAAATCCATTATATGGAAAATAAGAAATAAATAAATCGAAATTTCATGACCTTATTGATACGACCAGGAAAAAAATTTATATACTAAATTACTAATTGAATTAACTCCTAAGGAGTGTGAGTTGATATAGGTACAGTTCTAGGAATAATCTCATTCTTTATACGAAAGAGTAGTTAGAAGCTATACTCTATACTCTCTCTCTCTCTATATATATATATATATAGTATATATTTATTCTATATCTAAAATTCCATTTTTGTAAAAAATTACAAATCGATTTACATTTCGAGATTATTATAATAATATTTATTCTATCTATCTATATTTATTTCATTTAATATTTACTATTGATTTGATATATTTTAAATATATCATTATTTAAATATATCATTATTTATATAATTTCATTTTTAAAATTATATAGAATCCATTAGATTATTTTCTATTTTCTTATATATAATATATATATATATATAATTTATATATATATATATCTAATTTATATATAATTATTATATAATTTATAATTTTTTTATGATTATTTCATTTTTATTTGAATTGAGGCGAGTTTAAAATTGTTCGAATTGTATAATCGTCAATTACTGACATTGGTAAACGGCCCAAAGCAATTTGATTATAATTCAATTCGTGACGATCATAAGTTGAAAGTTCATATTCTTCAGTCATTGATAAACAATTTGTTGGACAATACTCAACGCAATTACCACAAAATATACAGATCCCGAAATCAATACTGTAATTAAGCAATCGTTTCTTTCGAATAGAAGTTTCCAGTTTCCAATCAACAACAGGTAGATCTATAGGACATACACGAACACATACTTCACAAGCAATGCATTTATCAAATTCAAAATGGATTCGACCGCGGAAACGCTCCGATGTGATTAATTTTTCATAAGGATATTGAATAGTTACAGGGAAACGATTTGCATGGGATAGGGTAATCATAAAACTTTGACCAATATACCTTGCAGCTCGTACTGTTTGTTGACCATAATTCATGAACCCAGTTACCATAAGGAACATATCGTGAATATCTATGAATAACTTGATTTTGTTTCTTTCTCTTGTTTGAGACAAGTTATCAATATAGACATTTTTTACAGTGAAAGCAGTTGAGACGAAGTTGTTAATAATAGATTACCGAGAGAAATAGGTAAAAGAAATTTCCATCCAAGATTTAATAATTGGTCCATTCTTAGTCTAGGTAAAGTCCATCTTGTTGTGATAGAAATGAACAAGAAGAAAAAAGTTTTAGCTAATGTAATAAAGATACCAATTGTAGTTCCAAAAACTCCACACGCTTTATTTATTTCAAAAAGTTCAGAAACTAATATGTACGGGGTAGGGATATTCCAACCGCCTAAGTAAAGACCCGTTACAAATAATGAAGAAACTAATAGGTTTAAATAGGAAGCAACATAAAAGAAACCAAATCTTATACCCGAATATTCGGTTTGATAACCGGCTACTAATTCTTCTTCTGCTTCTGGTAAATCAAAAGGTAATCTTTCACATTCCGCTAGCGAAGAAATTAGAAAAACAATAAAACCTATAGGTTGACGCCATAAATTCCACCCCCAAAAACCATATTTGGATTGCGAATCCACTATATCAACTGTACTTAAACTGTTAGATAATCATAGTCGGTGATAACATTACTGTTCCCATCGCTATTCCAGAACCGTACATGAGATTTTCACCTCATACGGCTCCTCGAAGGCCATAAATAAATCTAAGGACGGCACCGTTTATTTCTCTTGATATATCCCTAAGATAGGTGGGCTTCATTTTTATTGGACGGTCCTGAATTAAACCAATTGAATTCTGTCTGTTCGAATTATAATATTATAATAATAATAATAAAAAAAAAAATGAAATAAAAATAAAAAAGGTACTTCTGAATTGATCTTATCCCCTAAAAAATGGAATTTGTTGAGTAATAACTTAATTCTTCAATAAAATACTCCTTAAATTTATTAATAACCTATCCTTTTCGATTACAAAAAAGAATATGAATTAAGATATGAATTCTATCTCCATGAAATATGGATATAAGAAAGAATAAAAAGGGATCCCTGTTTGTTTATTGCTTATTGGAATTGTATTATATTAATTATATTAATGGATTTTTTCTTTTTTTTCCTTCTTAGTTTTGGTTTTGTTTTCTTTTTTATGTACAAAAGAAAAGGAGGACTTAAAAAAAATTTAAAGGATTATTTCGTTCCTGATAGTCATATTTATTTAATCGGTGGATAGTAGCCTATACTCTGGACCGGAATTGTGGGGAGTACTGCCTGATTATTTCTACCAATTTTAAGCCCCAATTAGTATTCTTTTTATATTCTGCAGAAATACTCTTTTGGATAATATAATTTACATAATCTCTATTACTAATCCTTTGTGTATCTTGGTATTTCTAACTATCCAATCATTTTCTTTTTTATCAATCCCCTACTCCTTTATTTATCGTAATACATGTATGGTAATTCATACAAATGGTAGTGAAAACTCAATAAGGTTGGTCTTGGTCTTTTGAGCCCGCTTCAAGACAGGATGACTAAAACAACCAATCTTGGGGGAAATGGCCCCTTCCATTTTTTTCCACTTCATTTTATTCTTAATACATAGAAAATGAGACTCAATATTTTGACTGCCAATTCAAAAAAATGCAAATGAAATACAAGCTGTTTTATTTCACCCATCTAACTATCTGATTTAGTTCATCAATCCGAACTCCGAATAATAATAATGAATAAAAAAATGAAGATATCTATTCAATTTATTCTACTTCTTTTTCTTTCCTATAAAACAAAGAAGCATGGAAAAGTTTCTGTCTCACCGAATCGCACGTAGAGATATTGATAACACACATAGAGTTAATGGTATTTCATAACTAATCGATTGAGCAGCAGCCCGTAGACCACCCAAAAAGGAATATTTATTATTTGATCCATATCCGGACATAAGAAGTCCAACGGGAGCAATACTCGAAATAGCAATCCATAAAAAAACACCAATATTAAGATCATCTAAAATCAAATTATAGCCAAAAGGAATTACTGAATAGCTTACTAGAATTGATATGACTGATATGGATGGTCCGATACTGAATAAACGAGTATTCCCCCTAGATGGAAGAAGATTTTCTTTGAAAAGTAGTTTTGTTCCATCGGCTATAGCTTGAAGAACTCCCAAAGGACCGGCGTATTCAGGTCCAATACGCTGTTGGATCCCTGCGGATATTTCTCTTTCTAGCCATACAATCACTAGTACACCTATTGTGATTCCCAATACAAGAGTAAAAATAGGGACAAGTACCCATAGAATTTCATAGACCTCTTTTAAAGATTCCAATCTGGAAAAAGAATTGATATCTTGTACTTCTGTTGTATAAATTATCATTTCAACGATCAACTTCTCCCATAATGATATCTATGCTACCTAGTATCGTCATAATATCAGCCAATTTCATTCTTTTAACTAACTGAGGAAGAATTTGCAAATTGATAAAACCTGGTGGACGAATTTTCCATCTCCAAGGAAAACCATTCTTATCCCCTATTAGAAAAATTCCTAATTCTCCCTTTGGTGCTTCAACTCTCACATAAAGTTCTTGTTTCGGCAATTCAAAAATCGGAGAAGGTTTTTTACTAATGAATCGATATTCAAAATCATTCCAGTCTGGATCCTTTTCCCTATCAAAATCAAAGCAGCGTAATTCTAAATTCTCATATGGCCCTCCGGGAATTCCTTCCAGAGCCTGTTGAATAATTTTTATGGATTCCGTCATTTCACCAATTCGGACTAAATAACGGGCTAATGAATCTCCTTCTTTTTGCCATTGAACTTCCCAATCCAATTCGTCGTAACACTCATAATGATCAACTTTACGAAGATCCCATTCTATTCCGGAAGCCCGAAGCATTGGTCCTGATAAACCCCAATTTCTTACTTCCTCTCCACCAATAATGCCTACTCCCTCAACTCGTTCTAAAAAAATAGGATTTTGCGTAATAAGTTTTTTATATTCAACAACCCCTGTTAAAAAATAATCGCAGAAATCAAAACATTTATCTATCCAGCCATGAGGTAGATCAGCCGCTACTCCTCCGATACGAAAATAATTATGCATCATTCTCATACCGGTGGCAGCTTCGAATAGATCATATATTAATTCTCTTTCTCTGAAAATATAGAAGAAAGGAGTTTGTGCACCAATATCTGCCATAAAAGGTCCAAGCCATAGCAGGTGAGAAGCTATACGACTCAACTCCAACATAATTACTCGGATATAGCTGGCTCTTTTGGGTACTTGAATATTTCCTAACTGTTCCGGTCCATTTACGGTTATTGCTTCGGGGAACATAGTAGCTAAATAATCCCAACGTGTTACATAAGGCAGATATTGTATAATTGTTCGGTTTTCTGCAATTTTTTCCATCCCTCTGTGTAAATAACCCAATATTGGTTCACAATCAATAACATCTTCACCATCTAGAGTAACAATGAGTCGAAGAACACCGTGCATTGATGGGTGCTGAGGACCCATATTGACTATCATGAGGTCTTTTCTTGTAGCTGGGGCATTCATAGGTTTTTCCTCGATTCATTGAATTGCTTAAAACAAAAAGAAGTTCATCAAAATTCAAGATCGAATAAATCGAATAATTTTAAATGATTCTTCAAATTAACGAGTTTGTGACTCCCGAATATCCAACTGATTAATTAATTTTTTATAACGTATTCCATTTATCTTTGACAAATAAGACAGTAGTCGTTGGCGTTTTCCCAGAATTTTACGTAAACCTCTTTGAGATAAGTAATCTTTTCTGTGCAATTCCAAATGTGAAGTAAGTCTTCGTATCTTATTGGTGAAATTGAATACTTGAAATTCAACTGATCCCGGATTTTTTTCTTTTTTTTCTTGTGAAATAACTAGTATAAATGAATTTTTTACCATAAAACAAAAGCTTTCTTCTCCTCTTTTTTTTTTTTTTGATCAGTAATAATAATAATGACACTATTTTTTATAATTTGCTATATATAATAATCTTAATTTCCTTAAGAATTCCTAATTTTTTTTTTCAAATGGAATTGATTATTATTAATCAATTCCATTCAATGTTTATGCATTCAGAAAATACAAAAATGGAATTTGAAAAAAAAAAATTAAGAAGATTTTGTTTGATTCATTTCTAGATCGAATGGATACATCATTCAATTAGGATCATGCCTCCGAATAGAAGGTAAGGGAAGACAATGCGTGTGTGTATTTATTTGTCTTCGCAGACCAGATATGTTACGAGAAAGATTTAAATTCAGATTAACGAATTTTCAATCTCGGATACATATGTATCCTTACCATACTGAAACGGCTGCCATTATTGGCATCAAACCAATATCGATTCATACAAACTAAATCTTCTACGCGATAATTTGGCCAAAGAAATAATTGAAAATAAATTCGTTTTTTTTTATCTCTATCAAGATATTTCCTTTTAGCAAAAACTTGACAGAAATTATTTACTTTATTCCCATTGTAAAATGCCATATTTTGATGCATACCACCTCGATTCCCAGAATTGAAACAAATTAGAATTCTCAATTCTCTACGACGTCTAGAGGATAAAATATTTTCAGGAACAAGTAAATCATAATGATTTTTTTCTTTATTTTCAGTCATCTTTTGATGTCTTGTAATGGATTCATCAAAATTCGTCTTATCAACATAGCTTTTTTCTGGGTATCTTTGATGAAATTGAAATTTGTGCTTACTTTTATGAATTAATGAAACGCCTATGGTTTGATACATAAAAAATTGTCCATTGTTTTTTATAGACAGACGAACTGGTTCGACAACAAATGTTCCGTTATTTTTCATCAATTGTGGAAGGAGAAAATCCTGAATCATCATAATATCTAGACTTAGATCTCCTTTTTGAATCGAGGAAATAGCAACGTCTTTTAGATTTGTCAGTCTAAGCAAGAGACAATATATTTCGATATTATTCATTATTTTTTCATCTAAACAATTATTCCATTTCAATTGAAAACGCAAATACCTTCTTAGTAAGAAATTAAGTTCTTCTATATTGTTCTTGTATTTTATTTTTTGTGATGGGGGTCTAAAAATATCTATTTTTTTCTTTCTGGTGATACTTTTATTTTCATTAAAATTTTTTTTTACATTCAAATTGAAAAAAAGGAATTTGATTGGTATGATCCATGGTTTACTTGAATATGTTTTATAAAATTTTACAAATTTTGAGAAGAACCAAAGTTCCAGATTCAATATGGAACGATTTAGTATTTCTACATTCATTCCCATCCAATCAAAAAAAAAACTTTTTTGATTGGACGGGTTGATTTCTTGGTGAATCATAAGATAATAATCGGTATCAATCCAGGCCTCAATATCCATCTTATTTCTAAGATAAAAATTCAGAAGTCTCCAATCAAAATACTGTCTATCCAGGTTTTTTTCCATATCTATAATACCATCTTCCCCTATATAATTCTTGATAGGGATATCATCTTCCATATCAAATAATTTTCGTTTACGCGTGCTGTAATTATAAGAAAATGTTTTGTCATTATTGGCTTGTAATGGTGATCTATATCGAGAAACAGATGAGTCTTTCTTATCTGCATAATTAAGAGATTGATATGATAAAAGATCATATCTATATTGTTTTTTAATTTTTTTTTTTCGATTTGTTAATAAGTTTACTTCTTGTTTTTTGTAAAGAATTAATCGGTTTTTTTCATATGAATCCAATTTGCTTAAATCTTTTTTTTTTTTTTTAGCCATACGACATTCATTGATTCTATTTCGCCATTTTTGTGATACTAATATAGACCATCTACTCTGAGATAAATCATATTGATAATGACCCCTTAACCAATTTTTCCAGTGATTCATTACAGAATTGTGAGTCTTCTTATGTCTTAATTTGGACTGGCACATTCCTTGTATCCCCCCCAAATACTCCTTTATTTCATTCTTAAGAAAAAGAGATGTTCCAGGATATTGAAAAACAGATCTTAACTTATATTTAGATAAGTCAATAACTTGGGTTTGTGATAATTTGTAAAATACATATGCTTGTGAGAAAGAGGATACATCACAAAAAATCTGTGAATTACCAATATTATAAATTGATTTTTTTATAATCGAAATAAGTTGTCTCGCGCCCCATTGAATTATCTTTTTATTTGTTTTATCAATTCTCTTTTCATTTGGTTCATTATGGGAAGTGTATTTATTAAAAATTTTTTTTGTTGATTCAACAAAAAGTTGGACATTTATGCTAGGAATATTAATGATACATAGAAATATATCTATAGATATCCTTTCAATGAAAAATTGAAAAACAAAATAGGATTTGTGGATTGATCGAATATTTCTTCTTTTTAATATCGACCAAATAGTTTGGGGGGATTCGAATCTTTTTCTTTTCTCATCCGAACGTGTTTTGTTAAAAATAATATTTATCTCTGGAGTTCGAAACCCCTTTTTCTTATTTTTTGTAATTTTTTCTATTTGCTTTATGATTGTCTTTGTTCGATCATTCAGATCTTTTATTTTTTTTTCTGTCAATGAAAAATTTGTCCAATTAATAGATTGAATTGGAATGGACGATTCGTAGCTCATTCGATTACTATTACTGATTATTGAATCTTTTTGAGTTTCACTCACTTCATAGATTTCTCTCAATTCAAATAAAGTAATTTGGTTTCTTTTTGATAATTTTTTTATTATTTCTTTTCGAATTTTTTCTTTTCTAAATAGAATCCTTTTCATGATCCATTTTACTCTTTCTTTTGAAACATTTAGAATTTTTTTTTTTTTTTCGGTTAAAACTTTTAGAAATAGAAAAAAAAAACAATTCCAATTTTTAATTCTTTTTTTTAGTTCTTTAAAAATAGGATCAAAAAAAAATGAAAAGTCAAATGAGATAGGCGAACCAAAAGGCAATTCAACTTCCATTCCCCAAGTGCTTAAAAAGCAAAAATGGACTTCTTTTTTTTGTTTTTGCGCTTTTTTTTTCGTTTTCGTTGGATCCTTTTCTTTTTTGGGGGATCGTAGCTTCGATCTGTGCCAAGGTTTCAGACGAAAAGGAAATAGTATCTTTATCTGAATACCTTCTGAGAGCCAGTTTTTTGGAAATTCTGTTTCTGATAATGGAACGCCATCATAAGTACATTTAATATGTATTTCTCTATTCAAATCTTTTAAATCCTGCGACCATTCGGGAATTTGAAAGAATAGCATACGAAGAATATTTTTAGTTATTATCAATAAAGGAAATAGAATATATTTTCTAAGAATCGTGTGGGTTAATAATAAAATACCTCTTACTGCTTGAGCAAATACAATGCTATCCCAGGTTTCTGCTATTTCCATACGCTTTTCTTCATCTTGGTCGTATTCTTTTCTTTTTTGCTCCTCTTCCCTCTGCCTTTTTTTTGTCTCGTCTTCCGCATAATTCGAAATTTTTAATTCTCTGTTTTTCCACATCCCCTTTTTAAAATTAAAAAATATTTTCATTGGTTCCAAAATAGTAAAAGAAAACCAAGAGTATTTCTTAAATTTGTCCGAAAAAAGAGGAGAATGCGCGTTTGCTTTAAAGAGTTTCCAAATAACTGTTTTACGTCTTTGAGCGCGTATAGCTCCTATTATTATGTCTCGACGAAAATCCGATTGTTGTACATAACGTATTAAAGCTAATTCCTCTTCTACCCTTTTTTTCGATTTTTTATTACTATCCTGGTTATCGGTAGAAGTATTGTCATTCTTTGAGTTCTTATTAATAAAAATCACTATACGTTTGGATTTTCTTGAACGAATTTTATAATTCTCGGCTTCATTTTCTTTGTTTTTTTTCTTTTCTTCTTCTTCCTTTTCTCCTTTGATTTGTTCCAACTCGTCAATAAATTTGTATGACGATGGAGAAACTGTTTTCCTGATTTCTTTTATCCCAATCGATTTTTTTATATTTACAATACTTTTATCGTTCGGATCAGTTATAACTGCGTCAAATAAGAATTTCATTTTTTTTTTTTCATCTTCTGAAGTAATTCTTATTTGTTCATGTTTTGGAAATGAAAAAAGTCGTTTAAAATTAAAACTTGATATTGATACGGATTTTCCTTTTCCATAAAATTGACTGATTAAGTTCAAAATAGAACTAATTTCAGTTGAGAATGATTTTCGATCAAACATATGCATTTTCTGTTCAAGTTCTGAATAATTAATATGAAAAAGGATACCATGAATCCTATTTATCCAAATGTCATTTTTTGTGTAAGTTTTATTTTTGATTAATAGCGAAAAACTGTTTTTGATCCGTCCGCGATAGGGTCCGTTCAAGAAAGGGTCATATATTTTAGGTAAGTGTTTTTTTTTAGTCTCATCATTACCCAATCGAATCCTTTTTTCGATTACATCCATAGCAAGAAATTTCGTATCTAGAGCTTTTGCACTATTAAAAAATTTTTTTCTTAGGCTCTTTCTTTTTTTTTCATTAGTGGAACTCCAATAATTATTCAATTCATCAGAGAGTTTTTCTGTTGTCAAGAGAGACATTTTTCTTTGCATCATTTCAACAACTGTTGACAAACTAGGTGGGTACGTAAAAGATATTTTTTTTTTTCCATCACTTTGACATGGATAAAAAAAATATTGTGACATTTCATTTTTTATAGCATTTTCAAATCCATTCTTTTTGATATATCGAATGGGACGATTCCATAGTTTCGAATTGAAAAGAATATTTATAAGAGGTTTTTCGAATTGGAAGATGTCTTTTTCCTCTGTTTCATCGATTTTGTACGAACCCTCTCCCTCTTCCGAAAAAATAGAAGCAAAAAGATCTTCTTCGATGGATCTCTTTTTTTCTTGTTTAGTTACGTTCATTTTGGATCCATCTATTTGTTTCTGAATTTTATTCCTTTCTGAAGTTG